CTTTTTTTCTTTTCGTATGATTTTGCTTACTATACCCGTGGCTGTAGCATTATAAACATTATTGTTACTCTTGCTCCCGTCGGGATAAATCTGTCCCCTTCCCCTGTTTCCGCCTACGTATATGGGATATTTTAAGAAGTGAACGTCTTTCTTAATAGCGGGGTCTGGGGAAAGAATAGGAAAGGTGATTTCACTATATTTTTGACCAGGAACAGGACCTATCACAAGAATATTTTTTTTAGTGGGGCGATAGCTCTGAAAAGACAGATTTCCGATATTTTCTTTAATCTCGGGCGAAATACGATCGGGGGGGGCTAATTCAAAACCTTCCGGTAAAATAAGAATAGCCCCCACATTTAAGGTTCCCTTTTTACCATTAGCAAGAACTTGTTTGAGTTGGAGATCATAAGGAATTCGAACAACTGCTTCAAATACAGTATCAGGCAGTACCGCTTGTGGAACCTCAATATCCACGGGTTTGTTCGCTAAATGGCAATTGGCACATACAATACGGCCAGTCGCTTCTCGTGGATTTTCATAAACCTGCTGTGCAAAAAAGGGATACGCATTTGAAAGGGGTGTCCAAGTTATTATATATATGATGAGCGATACGGAAATGAATCGAATAATCTCTTCCTTTATCCAAGAAAAGGTATTTCTAGTTTGCATGGTCCAGTCATTGATCCTAAAAATTTCTACAATAAAATTAGATAAGTCACTAGTATAGTTACTTAATCTATCATTCTGCTATTTACTGAAATAATTTGGATGGAATATTGAAAGAATTCCCCAGAAAGAATAAGTACGTTTTTGACTCTTTTACTTATGTAGAAAGTAACAAATATTATAATTGGTTCATTCGATCATTTTTCAATCATTCATTGAATGATAAATCACTACAAGTGACGGAGATACACGATTTAAATAACGAAAAATCAAATATTTGAAAATTGTATCTAAAATGACTGGAAAAGTGGAAACAAGACCGGATATAATTTGATCATTATAATCAAATCCACAATTTTTGTAGATAGAGCCAATCATTAGTTCCCAACCATGGGGCGAATGGAATCCTATGCATAAATCGGTTAATAAAAGAATAGAAAAAGCTTTTAGTGTGCCGCTTAAATTATATATAAATTCTTGAAGACAAGAGTTAAGAAAAATAAGTTCTCCAGTACCAAGAATAGAATAAAGGCTTAGAATAAGGAAATAAATTATATTTGTCGAGAAATGGAAAATCATATAGATACGACTCTCATTGTGCATCTTGATCAATCGGATCGTTTCTTTGTAGACTCCGGCACGAAGTTTTTGTAAACGCCCTTCCGGGTATTCCTTTATAATTTTGTCGAAGAGGGATAGTTCCCCTAATTCTATAAATTTTTTTAGAATACCTTTTTCTTCAATATCATTCAAAAAATTTTCGGAGAGCCTAGTATTCCACCAATCAGTAACCCAAGATTCCATACTTTTGGTAAATGGAAATGAGAAAGAGATCCACCAAGGAAAAAATACTATAGATGCAAGATATAGGAGGGAAATAAATGATTTCTTTTTTGCCATTTGCCCGTCTGTGAATAACTCGGCTCATTCGACGACTCTATACGATACGAATATTTCTATCAAGTATCAGTTCTATATCCATTATCAAGTCTCTAGCCGATATCCCTATTTTTTATTTGTGATTAAGTACAGTGGGTGGTACTTGAATTTATAAAAAAAAATGGAGTAAAACAATAGAAATATAGAATAATAAAGAGTTCAGGAATGTAAACGTAAACTTGCATATTCTCTATTCTCTATTCTCTAGAATATTCATATATATCCATTGCTTAAATTCGAAGCAATTGTCTCCTTTGAATGAATGCACGAAAGAGCTATTTCAAATTCAAATTAATAAAATTAATATTAGTCGAATTTCGAGACGCAAGAACTCCCCAGTTATTAAGATATCAAAAAATTTCGAAAAAAAAACTCGCCGTTGACCCGCAATAGAGGAATAATTACGAGAAATTATTTATTCTAAAATCTTTTGATATATAAGATGAATCTATTATTTAAATTTCTTACTTCTTTTATTATTGAATTGATTTAAGTGGATTTAAATACGCATAAAAAAAAAATAATTTATGGACCTAAAACTATTTCCTTTTAGGGTTGTTCTGCGTACGTTTCCTTTTTTTGTTCTAATCAGAGTTCGTACGAAACTTGAGTTAAGTTATGCTATAGAAAAAAGAGAAAGAGAATTTTTGAATTCGATTTTTTTCTTTCCCTTTTGCTAAGAAAGCATTAACTTTTTTTTTTCAAAATATTTCAATTGGTACACGCAAGAAATAGGCCAATTCAGCGGCTTTCTGTTCAATTTCTCGTAGAGTAAAATTCTCATCGATATGAGTCAAGGGAACGGACCCTTGGCCTCTGATTTCGATAGAAAGTATAGGACGAGAAAAAATACCCTCTTTAACTTCTATTCTGATGGATTGAATTTCGTTCATAAGGAATCGGAGGAAGATACGACGATTTTTTCCAGGAAATCCCCTACGAAAAATACACACTATTCCTTCTTTTATATCGAATCGATCATAACCGCTACCCACATTCCACGCAATTGTGCACCACAAATAGGAACTAAAAAAAAGACCCGCAATTCCATAGAACGACATTATGATTCCTTGTGGAAAAAAACGGATTTGCTGATAAGAAAATAAGGCTATAAAATTCCTACCGAGATAACTATAAGTTCCAACCAATAAAAACCCCAATGAACCTAAAAAAAGGATAAGGGCCCAGCAGAAATTACTCGTTTTTCTAGACCCCGCTATAAGTTCTATCCATATATGGTCTGATCGCCAACTCATACTATACTAGATCTAATTGCATTGTATTGTAATTGGGAGGTAACAGAAACCCAATAAATTTTACTTTAATTTTGTTTCCGAGGTAACCCTCATCAACTAGCACTATTATGCTGTGAAGCTTTAGGAGTAATTCACCAATTGTTTAGAGTTAAACTAAACAATAACATCCCTTTTTTATGTATATGATTTTTTATAGATATCCACAAAGATGGAGATATATTTACTTTCTGCTTCATAAATTTTCCCGATACAAATTTATTTTCAAATTTTTTTTTTCAAAAAGATATAAATAATTTATTCATATATGATGCATATGAGCTTCTGCTCGGAGCAAACTACTCGTTATATCATATTCTACTAACTAGATATTTGTGGTATGATCCAAGTAAGCCTAAGTCTTTAAAAAAAATAGAAATAGATAAGATCTAACCCCATAATATCTAAAAAATCTTGTTTTTTTGAACATGAAAAGATAAAGAAACCATAGCAATTGCCGGAAATACTAATCCCACTAAAGGCACAAAAATAGTGGGTAAGTTGCTGATAGTTGTCATAGAATAGGTACCTCGATTTAATATTTCTATCTGTTATTTATATTTAGTGTTCTATTTGTTGTTATATTAACATTTTAACCTGTTCCAAAGATATCTTATACTTCATATAGAATTATATTAATAAAATTATACTTAAGTGAGTATTGAATATATACAAGGAGATATAAAATAGAAGAGTATATTATGTATATATACTAAGATATAATAAGGAATAAAAAAAAATCATAGAATTCTAATAAATATACTAGAATAGGGGATCAAAATACTAAACTAATTATAGAATCTATTCTAGTAAGTATATTAAGTATATAATAAATGGAATGGAAATAAAAAGTGTAAATAAAAGGGCTTATTCATCTTTCTATATGAAATAGATGTATGATAATCCACTTCTTTATTATTTTATTTTTTTATTATTTTTTTAATTCTCTTAATTATTAGTCTATTCTATTTATTCTAAAATTTTTTAGTATATTATTAAAAATTTGAATTTAATGTCGATAATAAAAATATCCCCATAATTTTTTCTACAATTCAATCTTATGTTACCAAAGACAAATATACTCTTCAGGCTTTTATTTTCATTCCTATAAAAAAATGAAACTAACTAACTACTTGGTCACCCTCAAAGAAATAATTCAATGTAGAATTGATTTAATCGTTTAATTAATTATTACATTCAAGATTATACGTTTCTACTTTCATTTTCATTCAAAGGAACGAAAGCATGGAACTGAAATAATTCACTCAGAACTCCTTTTAAAGGATTACGTGGTACGATTGGATCAAATAAGCCTTTATCGAATAAATATTCAGCTACTTGTACACCCTCAGGTACTATAATATTCAATGTTTGTTCAATTACTCTTTTACCAGCAAATGCAATGTAGGCATCGGGTTCAGCAATAATGATATCTCCCAACATACCAAAACTAGCTGTCACCCCACCTGTAGTAGGAGATGTAAGGATTGCTACATAGAATAACTTTTTTTTTGATTGATAATCATATAAAGCAGAAGATATTTTAGCCATTTGCATCAAGCTCAAACTTCCTTCTTGCATGCGTGCTCCTCCGGAAGCACACACTAGAATAAGAGGTAAAAGTTGATTGGTAGCATACTCAATCAAACGTGTGATTTTCTCCCCCACTACAGATCCCATACTACCCCCCATAAACTTAAAATCCATAACCCCAATTGCTACAGGAATACCATTTAGTTTACCTGTACCTGTTTGAATAGCCTCAGTTAATCCTGTCTCGTTTTGATAAGAATCAATACGATCTTTATAAGGTTTGTCCTCTTCTTCCGAATCACATTCAATAGGATCATTAGAAGGTTCTTCTTCCGAATCACATTCAATAGGATCTTTAGAGGGTTCTTCCTCTTCTTCCAAATCAAATTCAATAGGATCCAGAGAGACCATGTCTTCATCCATAGGATCCCAAGTACCCGGATCAATCAAAAGTTCGATTCTATCCGAACTACTCATTTTCACATACCATCCACAATGTTCACAAATATTCATTTTTGGTTTAAAAAATTTCTTATAATTTAATCCATAACAAGTTTCGCATTGAACCCA